GTTTTGCTATTGATAGGAATTCCCTTGTTGAGACCCTATGAATCAATTGAAACCTCAGATTCATACTAGAACCACGATGATTTAATCAAGCAAAGCCTCAAGCTAAACTCAAAGGTTCTCTGAGTAAGAACCGTTTGATGATCACTTATTCAATGAATGGATGTAATGACTCAACAAAATCTAGAGAAACATTTGTCCTTTGTTCAAACTGAAAGAAGAAAAATCGTTTGATTTAGGAAATACCTATTTGAATTTTTTTTTTGAGTCCGGTTGCGAAGTCTGAATAGTAAATAGTAGGTATGAATCATAGTTCAAATATTTCTTTTCTTGATCTATTCTATATATTCCGTGCTCCAGATACTAGAATAAATATCCGACGAGTTAGAATCATCTTGATAGAGATGACAGGCCCATTTTCTGTATTATCAATAGGATCAATTATAACAAGTCACACACTCATATTCCGGAAATACCGAAACAAATAAATCTCACGGTCGAACTACCAGAATGGTCTAGAAATCCGAGTCTTTCTTAAGTAAAGTAATTTTTTTGATTGAAAAACTGGGACTTTCTAGTTCTTATGAACCTAACTCATTGAAATTCCATCCAGTAAAACGGAAGAATTATAAATTTCCAAAATAATAGATAGGAATATCGCAAATAGAGCCATTGCGACCCCCATAAGTGGTGTAGTCCCCCAGCCCGGTGCTACTTTACCATATTCCGAATTCAATGGTTTCAATAAATTCCCTACAGTAGTTCGTCTTGGCCCAGATCTAGAACTACCCTCAACGGTTTGTGTAGCCATAAAATACTATTCCTTGGTTGAGATCTGTTGACTTTGTATACCATTCCGTTGTAGTTGTAAATAAACGATCTTATCGTAGATCCATTGTGATCTTGAAATTATCTAAAAATGGAAACAGCAACCCTAGTCGCCATCTCCATATCTGGTTTACTTGTAAGCTTTACTGGGTACGCCTTATATACCGCTTTTGGGCAACCCTCTCAACAACTAAGAGATCCATTCGAAGAACACGGGGACTAGTTGAAGTAATGAGTCTCCCATATTGGGAGGCTCATTACTTCAATTTAGATAATGAAAAATTATTTCATTTTTTAGTTTTAGTCGGAACCTTAGGCGGTTCTCGAAAAAAGATAGCGAAAAAAATTATCCCTAAAGTCGAGACTAAAAGGAATGTATAAACCAATGCTTCCATAGATTCGATCGTGGTTTACAATTATAGCTTCCACACCTATTCATTTGGGATCATTTACCATATAAAGAAAAGTAAAGAGTCAAAGAATAAATGGTGATTCAAATCAAGATTTCTCCGGTACCTTATGTCAAATCAAAAAAAATAGAGGCGAAAGATACCAGAGCAATGTTGTATCAGACTACTTGTCTCCTTGTAGTTGGATCCCCAAGTTTTTGAAATGTTCCAAATTCCACTTGAGCATCCAAATCTGGATCAATACCAGCAAAAACATCTCTGAACAAGGTTCTAGCACCATGCCAAATGTGTCCAAAAAAGAAGAGCAAAGCAAACGTAGCATGCCCAAAAGTGAACCAACCCCTTGGACTGCTACGAAAAACACCATCGGATTTCAAAGTAGCCCGATCTAATTCAAAAATTTCACCTAATTGGGCACGTCTAGCGTATTTTTTTACAGTAGCAGGATCACCATAACTAACTCCATTGAGTTCGCCACCATAGAACTCGACAGTTACACCTACTTGTTCAACACTATATTTTGATTCTGCCCTTCTAAAAGGAACATCGGCTCTCACAATTCCGTCTCCATCTACTAAAACTACCGGAAATGTTTCAAAAAAAGTAGGCATACGACGTACAAAAAGCTCGCGCCCTTCTTTATCTCTAAAGACGGGGTGTCCTAACCATCCAACAGCTATTCCATCCCCGTTGTCCATTGAGCCTGCTCTGAATAATCCCCCTTTTGCCGGATTATTACCAATGTAATCATAAAAAGCTAATTTTTCGGGAATTTTAGACCAAGCTTCCGATAAACTCAGATTTTCGGCTAGTCCGGCGCTAACTCTTCGATATATTTCTTGCTGAAAGTATCCCTGATCCCACTGATAACGAGTGGGACCAAATAATTCGATTGGAGTAGTTGCTGAACCATACCACATAGTTCCAGCAACAACGAAAGCTGCAAAAAAAACAGCAGCGATACTACTAGAAAGTACAGTTTCAATATTTCCCATACGTAATCCTTTGTATAGACGTTGAGGCGGACGGACACTAAGATGGAATAGACCTGCTAATATGCCCAATGTACCCGCTGCAATATGATGAGAGGCTATTCCTCCCGGAACAAAAGGATCAAAACCTTCCGCGCCCCACGCTGGATTTACAGATTGTACTTTTCCAGTTAGTCCATAAGGATCGGACACCCATATTCCAGGACCATACAAACCTGTTACATGAAATGCGCCAAAGCCAAAGCAAGCCACCCCTGAGAGAAATAAATGAATTCCAAAGATCTTGGGCAAATCCAAAGAAGGTTTTCCCGTACGCTCATCACAGAATATTTCTAGATCCCAATACACCCAATGCCAGATAGCTGCCAAGAAGCACAAGCCAGAAAACACAATATGTGCCCCTGCGACACCTTCATAACTCCAAATACCCGGATTCGTTATAGTTCCTCCTGAAATACTCCAACCACCCCACGAATTGGTTATTCCTAAACGAGTCATGAAGGGTATAACGAACATACCTTGTCTCCACATTGGATCAAGAACAGGGTCAGAGGGATCAAAAACCGCTAATTCGTATAGAGCCATCGAACCGGCCCAACCAGAAACTAGAGCTGTATGCATTATATGGACAGAAAGCAATCGACCGGGATCATTCAATACGACAGTATGAACACGATACCAAGGCAAACCCATGGAAATACCCCTTTATCAAAGATAAATAGACACTATGTCACCTTATTTTATCGCATTGGAAAGGACTATACTATGTACCTAAGTACCTAACCTTTTCAGTGGATTCTGTATGAGAAAGAGTTAATATTTATTCTGTTCCATTGAAAATAACGGAACAATTCTGTTCATAAGAACAAAGAGAAGCAGATCTATTCTATACCCGATAAGTACCAATACGCAATGGGAGAATTGGTCCCATTTTGTGGGAACGAATGCATAGATACTTGTTTATCATTCGAACGATCGATTGCTCCGTTCGTTAAAATTTTTCTTTATTCATTCTATCTTACTCTATAAACCTTCCAATCAATCTATCTAGAAAATAGAATAAACAGAAAAAAGGATGAAGACAATAAACCCATTGTTACGTTTCCATATTAAAGTGAAGTATAGTACTTAATTTTTTTTCTTTAATTTAATGCCCATTGGTGTTCCAAAAGTACCTTTTCGGAGTCCTGGAGAGGAAGATGCAGTTTGGGTTGACGTATAGTGCGACTTGTTAGACATATTGGGTCATATGGGATTTACCCGTTCTCTCCCCCGATCGAGATATCCTCTGTTTCGCCCAAGAAATATTGTATTGAGATTGAGTGAACCATCAATCATTTGGAGCGTGAAGTACAATTAGATCAATTTATATTGGGGATCAATATTATCAATTAGAAGAATTTATGGTTGACTTGGACTGATAAAATAAAGTCTCCAGGCTCCGTTCAGAAAATACCAAATTGGTAACAAATTGATAATATATGTACGATTACCACTTATATCATAAACGATTCTTATACTTACTATAGGAGCGATCTCAAACTGCCAACCAATGGAGTAGTATGATGAATACATCGAATAGTTTGGAGAAGACATGAAATGAAACAAATTTAAAAAGAAGTCGTAACAAAAAAAAGTGGTACTGAGATCATTTGCCCTATATGTACAAATAGAATTCGGGCGGATCTTTTCCCGGAGTAGAACAAACATGAACCTAAAAAAATTGAAAGGGCCCATTCAGGAACAATAAAATGACATCGTGATTTGAATCTCGATGAAACAATACATCAATGAGAGGTTAGTTCAATAAGTTCAGTAACTTCTTTTTTTTATAGGTACGGGAACAAAAACTCATCTTATGTTTTTTGAAAAATAGAAGAAGAAAACCCCCTTCATTAGAAAAACAAAAACCTGTTACAGAAAAAAAAGAAATAGAACTGGAATCGACACATTGATTCTTTTTTTTCGCAATTTTTTTGAACCGTATGCATCCAAAGGTGCACGTACGGTTCTTAAGGGAACCAATTTTGTCCTAATCAACCGACTTTATCGAGAAAGATTACTTTTTTTAGGCCAAGAAGTTGATAGCGAGATCTCGAATCAACTTGTTGGTCTCATGGTATATCTCAGTATAGAAGATGATACTAGGGATCTTTATTTATTTATAAACTCTCCCGGCGGATGGGTAATACCAGGAATAGCCATTTATGATACTATGCAATTTGTGCCACCCGATGTGCATACAATATGCATGGGATTAGCCGCTTCAATGGGATCTTTCATTCTGGTCGGAGGAGAAATTACCAAACGTCTAGCATTCCCTCACGCTTGGCGCCAATGAGTTTTTTTATTTGAAAAAAAAAAAAAGGAAGACTATGCCTTCCCATATTGAATACGAATAATAAGTAATAATAGCATGGCACTTCGAGTTCGATATGAGCAAACCATTATTGTTTTTTTTATAACATGAGATTTTATGTCGAGATAGTAGTATGAAACAGAGGTCATTTCGGATTTGATCTTATGTGTCGGGGGTACATTTCAGCGTCACAAACCATTCTTTTCCACACCAGAATTCTCTTTCTGATATTTATGTTATGAAAGAAAAAGTACAAAAATGAAAAAAAAAAAGATCATTTTTTTCCTTATTTGATCGTATCAGAAAGGAACTTTGGGATTGCTAAATCACAGACAAAATAAATATATAAAGCAACAGAACCATCATAGTATTTTTTTTACTCCTACGAAAGGAAGGGTGGTAAATGGATCATTCAACGATCTGGATCGGATGGATTCTATTTCTTTCTTCAATAGAATAGAAGAAAAAGAAAAAGTAAATTCCATTGTAGAGCCGTATGCACAAAAGATGCCTGTACGGTTGTACAATTCTATTTTTTTTCTTATATTTTTTTTATCCCTTACTTTAGCCCAATCATGCAAAATAGAAGAACCGTTCATGATGTTATATCAATATCATCAGGGTTATGATTCACCAACCTGCTAGTTCTTTTTATGAAGCACAAGCAGGCGAATTTATCCTGGAAGCGGAAGAACTACTGAAACTTCGCGAAACCCTCACAAAGGTTTATGTACAAAGAACGGGTAATCCTTTATGGGTTGTATCCGAAGACATGGAAAGAGATGTTTTTATGTCAGCAACAGAAGCCCAAGTTCATGGCATTGTTGATCTTGTAGCCGTCGAAAATGAAAATACTAGGGATTTCATGTAAATCCATTTCAAACCATAATTCGAATTTTCTGCGATTTGATATTGAATAGAAAAAAAAAATTATGATCATCAATCATCAGGTTAAGATCGATCTAAACCAACCCATTCCATTCTAGAATTCTATATATACATACGACATGCCAACTATTAAACAACTTATTAGAAACACAAGACAGCCAATAAGAAATGTCACGAAATCCCCCGCTCTTAGAGGATGTCCTCAGCGTCGAGGAACATGCACTAGGGTGTATGTGCGACTCGTTCAGGTCATGAGTTCAAACAAATGAGACAATTTTCCAGTATCAATGACCAGTACCAATGAATAGGATAGATAGAGAAGATCTATCATATACCTATATTGTGTTTGGAATTTATGGTTTACATTGGTGCAAATCCAATCACCTAGATTTGAGATGAAAAGCAATTCCCCATTGGGGGCAAATGGTTATCCATTAAGCGGAGGAAATGGTATTATAAGAAGCAAAAAGGTTATACTCCTATTCTTGAAAGAACGGACTAACAGGGTCAGCTACCTAGCCAACTTTCATAATTAAATGCCGTCACTGTATGGATAACTCTTATTGTGAAAAGAACTATTACTGTATAATTGATGGGTAGAGCCAAAGAGTGTGAACTATACAAGTTAACAATAACATTTGATAAAATGAAAGAAGAGGCTCCGGTGTATAGAGAGGACCTCACCGTTTAAAAAAAAAGTAACCATAGAAACGATGGAACCCACTATTTTTTTTATTTGGTATCGTTAGAATTTCTTATTTCCAGGTGAAATGCCTGGAAGGAATAAAAAATCGTGGTTGGGGAAAGTCATAGTAGCAAAAGCCATTGGAATTTATATTTTATATATCGGAATAATCCGTTTTGTTATTAATTGACGGGGGGTAAAGGATGACTAAAAGAAGAGAAATCAATTAGTTATTCATTAAGGTTTAATTTGATTCAATGACCAGAGTTAGACGAGGATATACAGCTCGGAAACGTCGAACAAAAATTCGTTTATTTGCATCAACCTTTATTGGGGCTCATTCAAGACTTACTCGAACGACTACTCAACAGAAAATGAGAGCTTTGGTTTCCTCTCATCGAGATAGAGGCAGGCAAAAGAGGGATTTTCGTAGTTTGTGGATCACTCGAATAAATGCAGTAATTCGTGAGAATAAGGTATTCTATAATTATAGTAGATTAATACCAAATCTGTACAAGAAGCAATTGCTTCTTAATCGTAAAATACTTGCGCAAATATCTATATCAAATAAGAATTGTCTTTACATGATTTCCAATAAGATTATCAAATAAAGGATATGATATTATAAAATATAATACAGAAATGATTGAAATTGAAACAGAATTCCCCGGAGAATGAACTCCGGGAGGATAGAATAAAAAAAATTAAGTAAGATAAGTAGTAGGAATGAACGAACATCTTTCAATAAAAAAAAAGATTTTTTCTTCTTCCCCCATTTTTTATTTCTTATAACACAAGAAATAAATTGGGATTCTAGGCCTTTTGAACAAAACATCAATCTGAGCTTGAGTTCCGATTGGAGTTTTGAGTCAATTGAGTAGTATGTTTATTTATTTCTAGTTCTAGGACCAGTAGTTCTGGGGATCGACTCGGCTCTCTCAAATTGTTTCTCATTATTAAGAAAAGGTAACAAAGATAAAATACGAGCTTGTTTTATAGCAATAGTAATTAATCGTTGTTGTTTCAAGGTCAATTTATTCACCCGTCTAGATAAAATTTTTCCTTGTTCACTAATAAATCGACTAATTAAACTCATGTTTCTATAATCGATTCGATCCCCCGATCCAATTGGGGACAAACGCCTACGAAAGGATCGCTTGTATTTACGAAAAGGTTGCTTGGATTTATCCATGGTTTATTCCTTATCTCTAAAATTCTATTTCTTTATTCATTTCAGATCTGACCGAAATAGGCTTTGATTCGCATCGTTTATATTATACATATCATATATAATACACATCATATGTATATATATATGAAATTTAAATCGGGTTTGATTTGTATTGTATATATTATGTATATTATATATGTTATATTATATATGTATTATATATGTTAAGTTAAATATGTTAACTTAAATATGTTAAGTTCTTCCTCTTCCTGTTCCTTGGAAAGATCGCGCACACGTTCCGTTCCATCTATTTCTTTATTTCTCCATGAATCGTATGCTTGTGACAATAGTGACAAAATTTTCTCAATTCTAATCGACTGGACGTATTGTGTCGATTCTTTTGAGTAATATATCTAGAAATACCCGGCGATTCTTTATTGACACCATTTCGGACACAACTGGTACATTCCAAAATAACTCTGACTCTGACATCTTTACCCTTGGCCATGAACCCCCTTTTGATTTGGATCGACTTAACTTCTTCTATTTTCGACCCGAACTGAAGAAGAATAAAAGAACAAAAAAATCAATAAGAAAATCAATAGAAGTTACTAACTTGAAATTCAATTTTCATTTCTAAAGCTAAAGATTTCGTTGTGTTGTATGTGTTGTAATTATATAATTACAATTAATATTAATAGAGTAATAGTAATAATTAATAATAAAGTAATAATTAAGTAATACAATTTCTTTCTAACTATCAATTACTCCTATCTTAAATCCCAATATTTCATTTAAGTATCTTCTTTCTATGCTATGATTTCGTGGATCCCGCCCTAGATCTGGATACACATTTCTGTTTCTGTTCCCCAAAATTCGATCTTAGATTCACCAGATTTTTGTCGAGGTTCAATACACTTTTTCTTTCCTTCCTATCCTCCTATCCTAAAGAACTGAAAAAAAAAAGGAAGGGGCAGAATTTTAGTCACGTCACGTGGAATTGTATCCCTAATTTTCTTCATTTCTTCGCATATTAATAAATAACTAGAATGAAAAAAAGGGGAATGACAAGGCATCTGGGAATAAACGATTAATTTCTATCAATAGACCTGCTAAAGACCCAAACCATAGAGTAGTTAGCACAGGTGCCACGGAGAGATATGTTTTTATATCTCGCATTGAAAATCCTCCTTCTTTATTGTAATACATATATGTATGGTCAGATGTTGTAGTTCAAGATCATTTGTATTTTTTTTTACTTTACGCGAAATTCCTAACTAAAATAGATATGTACAATGAACCAATAGATGAGATTTTCCTGTCCCTAAAAAAGAAAAAGATGACCCCCTCTTCCTGAGAATTTCCGATAAATTTTTATTCTTTTTTTTATACGATACGCCGATAAGATAAATTTTAATTTTTTTTTATACGTTAGGTTTCAGATGTATAAAATTCTTTTATTATATGAAACCAAAAAGAAGAAATGACAAGAAAATTGTATATAGATAGAGAGGAAAATAACAATGTGGAAAACAAGACAGGGATTTTGTACAATGACACTGTACAAGAACTTTAAAAAGGGATGTAGCGCAGCTTGGTAGCGCGTTTGTTTTGGGTACAAAATGTCACGGGTTCAAATCCTGTCATCCCTACCTATTACTTCTCTTATGGGCAGTAACGAGGGATTAATTAAGATCGATTGAAATTGGACATAATCTTTCATTTTTGCATGCTATACGTATGCAAGATATGTTTGGGGGTAAAAAAACCTTTTCTTTACACTACAGTCGTATCTCCTGTAATAAGAAAGCGCTCTTAGTTCAGTTCGGTAGAACGCGGGTCTCCAAAACCCGATGTCGTAGGTTCAAATCCTGCAGAGCGTGATTCCGTTTATGTTATGTCGAATCACAATAAAAAAACTTAACAAAAAAAGTTTAATTGAAACTTGAATTTGACCTCCCGCAGGGAGGAGGTCAATCAAAAAAAATAAATGTTACTCAATCAAAGGTCCAACTGATCACCACGTCTGTATTGTAAATATGCAGTTACGAATAATCCTGCCAAAGTAATAGGAATTAGACCTAAGACGATTCCAAATAGAAAAACTTCAATCATTTCGGTTTTTTGAGGGGATAAAAAGATGGGTAAGATCTATCCCTAAATATTAATCTGAATTATCCGTGAATCTCAATAACCAAGAATTGGCAATTGATGTGGAAAGGAACCATGGAACACCTGGAATCTCAGAGAAATATTCATTTTTATGAATTGTTCATTCAATTCATTTCAAATAAGTCGTATCTTATTCAAACCAATCAATAGAGCTGGGGTTATAGTTAAAGCAGCCAGTAGAAAACCGAAATAACTAGTTATAGTAGGCATGAAAGAGCTAAATTAGATATGTTCTTTTGTTACATATGTTGATAAAACACTTACCTAAGTTTCAATTTTCCCAGATACAAGAGTGACGGGAAGAAAAAACCAATTGACAGGATTAGTTTAGTTCAATTGAAAGTTCTTGATTCATCAGCTGTGACATCGATCGGGCCTGTGATTCCGAATCGACAGATTCATTGTGCAATTCGTGAGTTGAGTAAAGTAATAGTAATAAGAACTGTGTCGTGTAACTTCATTCAAAAATTAAATTATATTTAAGTAATTTTGGAATAA